TAATTGGATGCCCTACTGCGTTACAAAATTTCGCTTTAGCCAATGATCCAATCAGAGGAATAATTGGAACTATTGTATCGAGTTTATTGGGAGCATTATTTAGTAGAAATGAATTTTCTAGCATTTGATTCCGCACCACTGCAGGATTTCGTCGAACACTTGAAAAGTAACTCAAAAAATCGAGGGAATGCTTGGATAATTGGTTTATACGGATACTTGCCGCGTGAGACCATACATCAAAATGACATTGCCATAAATTGACAAGGTAAGATTTCCATTTATTCATTAGAAGAGGTGTGTCTTTGGAAGCCAGAATTGATTTTCCTTGATATCTAACATAATGCATGAAAGGATCCTTGAGAAAGCATGGGATGACCGGAAAATCATTAGCAAAGACTTCGGCAAAATGTTCTATTTTTCTATATAAACAGAGTCGTTCAAAAAGGAATCCAGAAGATGTTAATCGTAAATGAGAAGATTGGTTACGGAGAAAAAGGAAGCTGGATTCGTATTCACATATATAAGAATTATATAGGAATAAAAAAAATCTCGGATTACTTTTTGAAAAAATGGAAATAGATTTATTTGTAATAATAAGACTGTTACAATTAGAATACTCATGAAGAAAGAACCGCAATAAATGCAAATAAGAAGCATCTTTCACCCGGTAACGAAGGGTTTGAACCAATATTTCCAGATGGGCAGGGTAGGGTATTAGTATATCCGCCGAATAATTTAAATGTGGGAACTTTTCCTCTAAAAAGGGAAATATTGAATGAATGGATCGTAAATTGTAAAATCTTACGATTTCTGCCCCTTCTAAAGAAGATATTAATCGTAGATAAAATGGAATTTCCACAATGATTGCAAATCCTTCTGATAGAATTTTAGAATGCAAATTCTTGTTGTACCCAAAAAATGGATTTTGTTTAGAATCATTAGCAGAAATTATCAAATAATTCAGTTGATACATTGTAGTAATTAAGCGTTTTACAATCAGTAAACTAGATTTATTATCATAACCTATATTTTCCAACAACATGTATCTATTTAAACCATGACCATGAGCAAGTGCATAACTATATTCCCGAAAGATAAGTGGGTATAGGAAGTCATGTTGCCGAAATCTATCGAGTTCTAAATATCCTTGAAATTCCTCCATTTAAAATTAGATGGGGATAAGGGATTTCTTTTGGGTTATTAAATGACACATAGTACGATACAGTCAAAACAGGATATTATAGTAAGAAATAAATAGATATATACCCCGGAACCAGATAAGACTGATCGACGGACTCTTTAGCCTCTCCTTTTCCATCTAATTTAATTGGTTTATGTTCATTCGAGGATAACAAGATGGTTAGAAATCCTTTATTTGTTCAACCCAATCGCTCTTTTGATTTTGGAAAAAAAGGATTTTTATCTTTATCAATAGACTGCTTTTTCTACACATTTACCCCCACACTCTAATGGAGAATAGCTACTAATAATTAGGATTTAAAAAAAAATCGATGATCCACTTATGGGAAAAGCATTTCCCGCATCAAGGACTAATCTATTTTTAACGTTTAATTAGATCGGGTAATCGTTCAAATTAAGAACAGAAGCTCGTTTCTTTTTTTTTTGTTTACCTATAATTGGAGCCATAGGGCTCTATCCATTTATTCACTTAACCCAAAATTTAATTTTATTTTTTTTCGTCAAGAATTTAAACAAAGTTTTGAACCGATCCGCTAAGAATAAAATATTCTCGGAATTCCACATTGATACGACATGCTGCTTTTTCCATTCATTCCTTTGAGGATCAGTCGCGGTTTTACAAGCTCTAGAGATAGTATCGACGAAGACGTTGCTTCATACAAATGTGTAAAAATTGCCAGTCGCACTTAAAAGCCGAGTACTCTACCGTTGAGTTAGCAACCCCCCCCCCCCAAAAAAAAAAAAAATGTGTAGATCCAATCGGAATAAAAAATTAGATTTAATTGCACACCGAAATCCAAATAGTAAAATAGCAAAAACATTGCTAATCGATTCTGAACATAAAAAAAATAATGAACATATTAGATGCAAATACACTGACTTCTAAAATAAGAATCTAGATTAAGATAAGGATATGGATTAAGTCAAAATTGATGTACTACCACGGATTTAGTTCGTATCTTATCCATTATTATCTTATCCGTTTTTTTTTTTCAATAAAATAAATAAATAATAAATAAATAAAGGCTTCTCGTATCCCAGCAAATCCGACGAATCCGTCGTTTAAATAAAGTAAAATAAAAAAACCAAGTCCATAGATGGAACAGAGGGAAATAGATACATTTATTCATGATCGGATTATATTTGTTTGATACACTGTTGTCAATATGAATGTAAATCTTAAGAAAAGAACACAATGTGGAGAACCATAAATTAAAATTAAAAAAAAAATTAAATATTGAATTAATATAATAAAATATAAATTATACAAATAAAGAAAAACTAATGACTTGTATTGAATTGGCACTAACTATATATGGATAATAAACATGGATACAAAAGGATGTAAGCGTAAGAATCAATATTCGTAGCAAAGTATCGCAATGCTTGGGTTTACTTAATCCATATAAGTAAAAAAAAAAAATAAATCTTAAATCCCATTTGTTTTTTTTTTATTTATTTGTTCATAACATAAAAAAAGTGAAAGTTTCAACTAAAAAACAACTAGTATTGAATTAGCAATAATGTAAATATTTTGGATTTCTAAATCCAACTACTTCGGTTATTCATTTGATCTTTTTTCATCTGTCTTAAATTAAATGAATTTCTATCACTAAAATAAAAATAAATTTTTGTCGTTATAGAAGACGACATTTTTTAGTAGTAGACATTTTTTGGTAGTAATAATAAATAGGTATGAATAGAACAAAAGAGGGGGGGCGGTAGTATATAAAAGGTTATACAAAGTTATATAAGCCCCCTCTTTTGTTCTATTCATTAATTGAATTTAATTTAATCTGTTGATTAAGGCAAAGTTACATAAAAACTCCCGCCTTCTTCGAAATATCATGAACAGTTCCCGTAGGTTGAGCGCCCCTTTCAAGTAAATATAGAATAGCAGGAACATTTAAATAGGTTTGATTCTTTAGCGGATCATAAAAGCCCACTTTCCGAAGAGCTCTTCCTTCTCTTCGGCATCGAGCATCAATTGCAACGATTCGATAAACCACCCATTGGGATAGATGTAGATGAATAATACCCCCCCTAGAAACGTATAAGAGGTTTTCTCCTCATACGGCTCAAGAAAATTCGAAATTATGTCTATGGATCGAATTTTAAATTTTTAATTAGTAATGTCAAATGGATCCATAAAATAATCAAATCAATTAAATATGAGTTAAGTACTTTTTAGTATTCCTTATTATTATCCGAAAAAGAAAATAAAATCATTTGTATTCGCATCCTCATAACTCAAGTTGGATAACTCGCTAATAACCCAAGGAAACCCTTTACTTTAGGTATTTCGTTTATTGAGCGATCTCTAACCACGCACCTTTTTTGTCTTTAGAATCTATTTTGATTCTTAATTAGAATCTATTTATTGAGACAACTGAAAGTGGTATTTCCTTGTTCCAGGATTCTTTATCGTTTCTTTGAATCATTGGGTTTAGACATTACTTCGGTGATTTTTAATCGTTTCAAAAAACGTCAGCAACATACCCTTTTTGTGATTTCTTTTTATCAAAAAATCATACAAATGGTCGATTTGATTCCTGCGCGATACACTTTTAATCGAAAGAGTTTTACCAATTCCAAGAGGTTTTACTTATAAATTTGAAAATTGGATCCTTTCGATTTTTATATGGAAAATATACTTACGAAGCTGTTTCAACTTATTAATTAACACTAACCCTAGACCCGTTCCCTTAAAAAATGAATCAATACTTTTTTTTACTCGAGCTCCATTAAGATCATGTACTATTTGCATCCCAACCCCCGACCTCAAAAAGGAGGGTTCTAGTGAAACAGAACAAACGATGTCGAGCCAAGAGCACCCTCATTCCTATCTAATTAATATAAAAAGAAAATGATGGATGTAAGAATCCACAGACGACCATATCCCTCAAGTCGCACGTTGCTTTTTACCACATCGTTTTAAACGAAGTTTTACCATAACATTTCCTAGTAGGTTGCTGTAAACAGTATGTAATTGATTCCATTATGGACTCATGAATAATCATTGGTTCGTTCGGTACATAGTAATCCATACTTTTATGAATGGGTAATTTCTCAAGAAGTATCAGCACGAATTAAATTTAACCCCATATAATATATAGAAATATAATAAATATTTTTTTAATATATTATTTTATTTTTTCTTTAGTATTAGAATATAAAAAAATTGAACTAATAAATAAGACAAATAAGTTTTTTTTTAATCTGCATCTTGAGGTGACTTGCTAAAATAGATTCACCAATTTCACACTTCTTCGAGTACCAAGGACTCATAAGACATTATTAAAAATATTTAATTGATTGAAAAATTTCCTATTTCACTATCATTACATTATTTGAATAAGGCTTTACAGTAAAAATCGCATTTTGATAATAATAGAGAAAAATTCATATTCGGATTAAACCATAAAAAAAATGTAAATTCTTTTTGTTTTTCACGAGGTGGTGGATAAAGACTGATAGAATAGAGGCTTGGGGTTGTTATTCTTTTTGATAAATCATAATTAAAAGAAGATCCCCATACCTATCAGGTAGACTAAACAAATATCTTTGAAAGTAATTAGAAACATTCTATGTTAAAGGGTAAAGTTAAATATTTTAAATTTAGGGATAACAAATCTATTGTCACAAAACTCAATTGAAATAAAATAAAGTTTTCAATGAATCAATGAAATAGAAGAAATAGAACGATAACAATACATATATATAAGTCTTCGCTCCCTTTCTGCGTAGTTTATTTGACTTGGAGTCAATAATCCGGCTGCAATTATTTCCTAAGGAAAAGCGACTAAGATGTATGAATACACTTTGTCTCAATTGGTACATATCATATATTTACAATTTTTCATAAAAGAAAACACAAAATACTTAAAAACGGGGTTCAAAGAAAAGACATATGTTACGTATGTAACTTGATTTTTTTTTAATGAAATTCAGACAGCCGCATATATTGAAATTGGTATTTTACATTGACGTTTAACTCCTATCTACTGCGTCAATTCTATGAATATGATGAATCCTAAATAAAAAAAGAATCCTATTAGAGTGTTCCAGACTATTACTATTTTGTATAAATGTAAATTAAAACAAGTACAGATTAAATCATGGCTCGTATTTTTATTTTATGAAGAACTAACTTATTAAATAGAAATATGATTTAATCTATGCTCCCCTCTTACCTGTATACAAATAGATTCAATTACATCTGTGTGTTATTTGAACACGATTCGATTTTTTATTTTTGAAAAAGATATAATTCATATAAGAATCAATCATTATAGGAAAGCAAAATCAGATTATAACCAATCTTATTCTACTCTTAAAAAAAAAAAAAAAATAAGGTTGTTTAAAAAAGGGCAATCTTTCTTTTATTCTGATATGATATATATAATATAATAGGTATGCTCTGGGACGGAAGGATTCGAACCTCCGAATACCGGGACCAAAACCCGTTGCCTTACCACTTGGCCACGCCCCATTTTTGATTTCTATTCGACATTAATAAAGACTAATATTGATAGTAGTTCTTCGTCAATTCTAGTCCAAATCTATATAGAATAGATTAGAGTGTTGCTAGGATTTTGAGACATTTAGATAGAGAATTAAACGACATTTATTGATCATTACATACAATTCAATTAAGATATTGTATGAAAGTATGGTTTTGTCTATTCTCTTTTGATTTGAGAATTGAAGGATTTTTGATTGGGTTAATTAAAAAAAAAAATAAGATTATAATAACTCATATTAAGAACTCATCATATTAATAACTCAATCAAAATAAATACAATTATCTTCAAGAACAAAGAAAAAAATGTTTGTTATGCTTAATATCTTTAGTTTGATCTGTATTTGTCTTAATTCTGCTCTTTCTTCAAGTAGTTTTTTCTTCTCAAAATTGCCCGAGGCTTATGCTTTTTTGAATCCAATCGTAGATTTTATGCCAGTAATACCTTTGCTCTTTTTTCTCTTAGCTTTTGTTTGGCAAGCTGCTGTAAGTTTTCGATGAGATCTTTAATACGGTCCTAGAAAAATTCATGATTTATTCTTAAAAAAAAATTCTAACAATTCATAAGATCAGATAAGTCTTATAGTATAACCCTTCGATTCAAATAATTAAATTCTTGGATCGCCACAATAAGTCTGGGCTCCCCCCAGTTCCTCATTCGGACCCTTTTTTACAGTGAAAGAACCTAGTAGATTCCTCCGCAATATCTAATTGCGGGTATGAAAAAGCTTTTGGTAATGAAAGACTTGACTCTTATTACATATTACAAATGAATTTCTGAAAATTCTTTTTTATTTCTATAGATTTAGAAAAATAATTTCGTGGTGTCAAAATAAGGTATGTGGTATAAAAATGGAGAATCTATTATCTTTTTTTCCAAAAAAAATGATCTTGGAGATTGTGTAATGCTTACTCTTAAACTATTTGTTTACACAGTAGTGGTATTCTTTGTTTCTCTCTTTATCTTCGGATTCCTATCTAATGATCCAGGACGGAATCCTGGACGTGAAGAGTGAAGAATAAAAAATAACAATAAAGTTTCTGTTTTCCTTGCTTGATTTTAAAATGTTCTTAGGATTTTATTTATTCCACATTTTTAACTATTAATTAAAATGAAATAAAAAAAAAGACTCGTTGAAAGAGAAATTGAAAGATAAAGAAAAAATACCAAGTCATCCACTAAAGCGGAAAGAGAGGGATTCGAACCCTCGGTACGAAAAACCCGTACAACGGATTAGCAATCCGACGCTTTAGTCCACTCAGCCATCTCCCCAAATTGAAATAAAAAGGATAATTACTAGATTATATTACACAAAAACAGTAAGACTTGAAAAAGGGCCCTCTCTTTATACCTCTTTATTATTCAGTATATAATTATTATATAGATATCTAATTATAGAGACATAGAAAAATAGAAAAAACAATATAGAAAATAAAAATCAGTGATTTCATTTAGGTAAAGTAAGGGCTCGAAAGCGATATCTCAACTCCACTATTCCAATGAATATAAATTTAGATATATAACCACCTAATGCCCCAAGAATATTATATATTATATAAACTATAAATTATATAGCAATGAATTTCTTATATAAAAAAATTATAGAATTAATAAATAGTAAATAGAAAGTAATAATAAATATATAAATTAAAATTAAATAAATAATAAAAAAAGAGTACCTCTTTGCTTTCGTCTGCAAGATCCTTTTTTACTTTTACTTCCACAGCCCGGCCCCCGGTCCTGACCGGGCCGGGTCTTTCGTTTTTGTTCCAATGAATCATAGAAAAAAATGATTTATTTGATTTGAAAAAAAAAAAAAATGATTAATGATTGTTGTTGTTTCAAGAACAATCATAATAAAGGCAATTTCTATTCCTATCATACAGAATAGAATCCGAGTGTCATTTCTTAATTATTTTATTCTTGCACAATTTATGTTATGGCATACGCCTTTTTTTTATCGAGACGTATCCATCTCATTTAAATAACTAAAAAAGCGTGTTTTTTTAGTTATTTAAATAAATCCTCTTTCCCCAATCCCATTAGTCTCCTTGGCCAAAGCATATCAACGCTCTAATTTTCATGATTCTTTTCTGATCCTATCGTCTTAATTATGACCCATTTTTTTGTTCGACAAAAGATCCATTTATATACAATAATCACATTGTAGCGGGTATAGTTTAGTGGTAAAAGTGCGATTCGTTCTATTAATCCCTTAAATGGTTAAGGGGTCCTTCGGTTTAATTAATATTCCGATCAAAAACTTTATTTCTTAAAAGGATTTAATCTTTTACCTCTCAATGAAAGATTCGAGGAAGAATAGACATTCTCGTGATTTGTATCCAAAAGAGTCAATTAGAAATTGGAAAAAACAAAATTGGATTATGAAATTACGAAACATAATTGGTTTTTGAATTGGATCAATATTTCCAATTGAATAAGTATGAGTAAGGGGTCCATGGATAAATAGAGAAGGGAGTATTTCTAATCGTAACTAAATCTTCAATTTATGATTTGTATAAAAGAGATTGAAGCAAAACAGCTATTAACTAATGGCTTTGGTTTACTAGAGACATCGACATATTATATTGTTTTAGCTCGGTGGAAACAAAATCCTTTTCCTAAGGATTCTTTCAAATAGAAATAGAGAACGAAGTAACTAGAAGGGTGGTTCTAACCCCCCCTGTTCTATAGGGATCATCTATAAAGCGGGTTTTGTTTTGAATGCATTCAAACGGAAAAGCTGACATAGATGTTATGGGCCGAAATTTCTTTTCTTTTTTTTTTTTAATTTAGTTCACATCTGACATATGTGAAATTTGTCCATCTTTCATAAAGGAGCCGAATGAAACCAAAGTTTCACGTTCGGTTTTGAATTAGAGACGTTAAAAACGATGACTCAACGTCGACTATAACCCCTAGCCTTCCAAGCTAACGATGCGGGTTCGATTCCCGCTACCCGCTTATATCTCTATATTATATATATTAATTTATTCTCTATATTTCTAAAATTCTATATTCTATTTAGAATATGTTTAATAGTAAAAGTTATAGTTTTTATCTATTATAAAATATTATATTATTTAAATTCTATATTAAATAATCTATAATATAGAGGATCTAATTATAATTATTCATGTAATGAATCTAATTTAATGTAATTATTAATATAATGATAATGAATGTATCATTGAATTGAATGCGCAATTCCTGGAATTCTCTCAATGGTCTTTTTTCTGACCAAGAGATGTGAAAACAAAACTAAGAAAAAAGCGTCCATTGTCTAATGGATAGGACAGAGGTCTTCTAAACCTTTAGTATAGGTTCAAATCCTATTGGACGCGACGGATTTCCATATATTTCTTTTCTACTAACTAGGTATTTTGAATGATTTGAACAAGAGACCCTTATACTTATTTATATATTTATTTATATATTTATTCTTAATAATAATTTTTTATTACTATAAAATTATTAATATAAAAAATATATAATAAAATAAAAGATTAGATTATAGAAATAATTATTTCTATAAAATTAGAAAGTTATTTAAAGGAATTTCTTTATACCTGTTCCTGAAGTAGAAAGCGTTCCATTTGTTCTTGAATAGCGTCTTTCAAAAGGGCTTCCGCTTCCTCATTGAATATCTTGGTAGAAGATATGATTTCTTGGAACTGCGGTTTATTCGTTTTTAAATAAGTACGTAACTCAACGAGAAATTTCTTTACCTGTCCAATTTCTAATGAATCAAGATAACCATTCGTTCCAGTATAAATAGTCATTACCTGTTCTTCCACCGTGAGAGGGGATGATTGAGATTGTTTGAGCAACTCGCGTAATCGTTGACCTCTTGCCAATTGATTCTGAGTAGCTTTATCGAGATCAGACGCGAATTGTGCAAAGGCTTCTAATTCTGCGAATTGTGCCAATTCTAATTTTAGTTTGCCGGCTACTTGTTTCATGGCTTTAATTTGAGCGGCAGATCCTACTCTGGAGACGGAAATCCCCACGTTAATGGCAGGTCTGATTCCAGCATTGAATAAATCGGCGGATAAGAAAATTTGGCCATCTGTAATTGAGATTACATTAGTAGGAATATAAGCTGAAACATCTCCCGATTGGGTCTCAACTATTGGTAAAGCAGTCATACTTCCTTCACCTAAACGCGAACCTGATTTAGCGGCTCTTTCCAAAAGTCGTGAATGCAAATAAAAAACATCTCCTGGATAAGCTTCGCGACCCGGCGGTCTTCGTAATAGAAGAGACATTTGGCGATA